GTATGTAATAATGGTAGTGATGTCTCCCCATTCTTTCACAGAAAGAAAGACAGTAAGGCTTAGATCAAATAGGAAATATGGGTATCCAATAGATAGTTATCTATCTTGATGGTATATTTTTTTTGATATTTTTTGCTTATGAAAGAAAGGTAACAAAACAAACAATAGGTCTTACTATTCCCACATGTTCCATTAGGAGCATTCCTTTGCTATTTTCAAGGAAAAGGTGTGTGTATCGTATTTTTACTTAATACTTCCCAATTCTACCAGAAATCCTATAAAGAATCTGTTACGAGCGGATTCATTGAATTGGTTTATCAATAGCCTTAAGTCAGAATCCTATTTTGACTCTGCGCCATTGATTCTACTATGATTATTGATCAATAATGGAATAATTCCTTCATAGAAATAGGAGATATAATTCACATGGATATAGTAAGTCTCGCTTGGGCTGCTTTAATGGTAGTCTTTACATTTTCCCTTTCACTCGTAGTATGGGGAAGGAGTGGACTCTAGGTATATTAATAATTGATTGAGTAATCGATTGAGTAATCGAATTGTATCAATTGTTTAATTGATCGTTTTGCGAAGCTTTATTTTTAAAAAGCTTGTCTTTCTTTCCAAATTCTACTGGAAAAACAATAATGAATAAGAAAATACAATAATGAATAATAACCATTCGATCAAACAATGAATGATTACTATAGTTTAGTTGTATTTCAAAACTCAAATCTACGGAAATTTTTTCCAACCGAATTCCTCCTAAATATTCTATTTGGATAAACCAGTTCTTACCAGAATTATGGATATTACAATGAGAAAAAACCAATCCCTAGTTTTTTCTTTATTTGTTTCTCTCTTTCTTTACTTTCACTGTTCTAAGAACAAATCGTTCTGCTATTAGATTACGACGATACTTACTTTCTACTGGAAGTGACTAGTGGTTGTCCAAAGAGGTTCTACACATAATAAAATTAGATCTTTCTTCCGCTGAGCGATCCACCACATATCACACATTTAACATTTTAGACTCCTAGAGATTTTTTTATGCTTTTTTGACTCATCTCATGTCATGTTTAAGCATGAAAAATGGTCCGAGTCCCCTTTACTAATCTACTTCCTTTCAAAATCTGAAGAAGTTACCATAGAACTTCGTAAATGATCTGTTAATGGCTCAATCAATGACTTCTTGGGATGGGCAATCAAAAAAAAATTCCTTGGTTTTGTTTTCTTTTGCTATAGTATATTCCCATACTATTCTTCCTCTATTGATTCTTTCGATGGATCCCGGAACCTATATATAAAATTATAAGAAACCTAGGAATTAGAAGAATAGGCCTTCGATTATTTTGGGTTGATCGAAATCGAGTGGATGTAGCGAAAAAAAGAAATAGAATTAGACTGCTATTTCGATGTACTAGTCTACTATTTAGATTAGATGTACATCTAATACATCATATACATATTGTAAATTGATCTATATAAACCCTCCATTTAGATAAAGTCTATATCTGTATACAATACAACTATATATGATAATATCATTGTAATATTAGATAATATAAAATACTCTAAAGAGTGGTAGAAAGGACTATATATAGTCCTTTCTACCACTCTTTATGATTCCAACCAGATCATTTAAGACTTGGAATTTTCTTTTAATCCCTTTCTTTCATTTCTTCAATCATTGAAAAAAGGATTGATAAGAACTAATAATTCAGATTCAAATTAATCATTTTGACTGACTGTTTTTACGTAGATAATAAGTAAAAAAGCAGTAGGAACTAGAATGAACAGTGCAGTAGCAATAAATGCGAGAATATTGACTTCCATAATTTCATTATTTATTTATTTTTTCTTTTTCTTCGCAATAACTCGGGATGTAATCCCATAGAGATGAGAAATTTAACTCCTGTAAATTCATTGGGATGAATTGATCCTGATGATACCGAATCGGATCAATATTATGAATAACAATATCTGATCTATCAAATCGATTCATCGTCGAGAATTGAATAGTATAACATAGGAAGATCCTTTATCCATACCAATTCCGAAATGGGATTTTTTATTGGATCAGGAATCCCATTGCATTTTTCATCCTCTTCCCCTTTTTCTTTTCTATAACCTATTATCTTATACAACTCTCCTTCCTGTGTATTATACTTACAATTATGAGGTATTATATGACCGGTATTCCATGGGTCACACACAGACCCAAACGAGGTGAGATGGAAAAAAAAAAGGGGATTAAATAAAAAAGATCAAATATTCCAACAAATTTACTGAAAAGGGTCCTTGCTTGGTCTTTTCTTTTATTTTATTAGTATCCTCTTTCTTGTATTTATTTGTACTGGAACGCATACATCAAAAATGATGTCTGCAATTTGAATGAGAATGAGATAGATTGTTTACAATTAGTCATTGAGGATACACAAACAAAGTCAGAACTAGAAAAGGTCTGGTTTAACCTGAAAAGTACTCTGTCGAGGTAATTATGTTAAGTTCATTGTCCATCGTACAATAAACGAATACAATTTGTGTATGTACTCCCGGTAAAATAGGATCACTCTACTCCATTTCATGGATCAAGAACAATCGAAAAAGAAAGTAAGACGAGGATGGTATCTCTTAAAATACTGAATATAGTAATACCACCGATTGTACTAATGTACATATGATATGTCTCTCCTTTATCAATCGGGAGTAGTGGAAAGATTTGAAATTCCCGTATCCGTATTTGTGTGATGATAAATGCGAAATAAAAAACAAAAGAAATAAGGATCCCCACTGGGGATTAGATCTTGCTTCCTGTCCCCCTTTTCCGTGAAAAGAGAGAGATGAATTGATAAATTCACCGGATCCTAGTTCGGGACTGACGGGGCTCGAACCCGCAGCTTCCGCCTTGACAGGGCGGTGCTCTGACCAATTGAACTACAATCCCAGCGAGGTGTATGGCATACATATTCTTAATGTTACATATTCTTAATGTTACATATTCTTATGTAATCATAAGAACATTCTAGTCCTAGTCGTCGTATTGTAAGAAAGACAGGAATGATATACTGATATCATATCCACATATAATATGGGCTATAGTGAGAGCGACACGGATTACTAGTAACCAATAATTATTTTACTGCCAAAAGTGGATAATCAATCTTTCAATGAGAAAAAAGAACTAAACTTTTTGTTTGCTTTTCATGATACTTTACTTAATTAAGTAAAGTATCATGAACTAGATCCTTAGAAAGATCAGAAAGAGAAAAATAGGGATAGAGAAAATAAAATTGACTCTTTCTCTTTATTTCTACGGATTAGGCATTTCCGTTTATGGAAGACAAATTGGTTATATCATATTCATGGAGCGGTGAATTATTGGGCCGAGCTGGATTTGAACCAGCGTAGACATATTGCCAACGAATTTACAGTCCGTCCCCATTAACCGCTCGGGCATCGACCCAGGAAGAATTCATTCTAGGCTTATTGATAATCTATGATCAACTTCCTTTCATAGTACCCTACCCCCAGGGGAAGTCGAATCCCCGCTGCCTCCTTGAAAGAGAGATGTCCTGAACCACTAGACGATAGGGGCATATACGCCCGACCGTCATCATACTATGATGATAGTATCAGCAGTTTTTTGGAATTGTCAATATAGTCTAATGGTATGACTAGATCCAAAAAGTCTTTCCTACTTTTATGTTATGATTTTATAGAATTTTTTTTTTTTCAAAAATTCAAAATAATAATCTTATCTACTTTTGGAGTAAATCCAATTTATTGTTCCTGAATGAACTCCTATGCATATAGGCATATATTATGTGCATATAGTACATATATACATATATACATACATGCAGTAGACTCATAATGGAAAAAAAAATGGCTAATTCATGAATTGAATAAAACGGCCCTTTTAACTCAGCGGTAGAGTAACGCCATGGTAAGGCGTAAGTCATCGGTTCAAATCCGATAAAGGGCTTTTTTTTTCCACTAAACTCAAGTCTTAGCCTTCGTTTTTCAGCGGAAAATATCTCTATTATTTTTTCTAAAAAGAAAAGGATAACCACCATTATAATGAATTCTGATTATTCTGACTTATAGTTAAGTTAGGAAGTTGAACATTTATTGATTAGCAAAATGCAAAATTTCACGTATTAGGAGTAGTCCACCTGTAGTGACATAGTAGTCCTCCTCATGTCTCATTATTCACAAATTTTTTGTCCTGGGAAATAACAGAAATATTCTATAATAATATATCCAATTCCTATTATTAATCGACAAACCAAGGTGTTCTTATTTCTCCAATGTTCTTATCACACCCACTATCAAATTCTAAATAAAGAAAAAGTAAGTGGACCTGACCCATTGAATGATGACTATATCAGCTATTCTGATATTTAAATTCGATATAGATGAAATTGTATAAGCGGATTTCCTTTTATTTCCTTAGACCACGCAAAGCAAGAATTTGTCGATATTTACGATTTAATCTTCTTGTTACTGGATGCTCCATAGGAATAAATCGCTATTTTTTTCTTCTACAAAGTTTATTTCGAAAATCTATTTTTCAATATCTTTCCTTGATTTCAGAATCAGATATTGTTTTGTTCTTCCGCCAATGCAATAGAGAACGAATGCGAGAAAAGGACTTTCATTTCCAGTCTACCATTATTTAATATTTAATTTTGTGGCAGGAAAAATAGGAAATTTTCTTTTATTTTGGTTTGACCCGTTAAAAGATATACTCTGAAATATGAGTCATAGGACAATTCAGGATTCAAATGGTTATCAAATAAATGGTTATATAGTATAAGGACTAATCGAATCGAGCTCATGGATTTCCCATGGATTTACCTAGGTTGGTTTGTGGCCCAATAGAAAAAAAAAGAATTTGTATATTCGAAACCCATTGTAAAGGGGCATTGAACGAGAAATCGTCTATAGATAATCGAACTATCGTATGCCTTGGAAATGATATGAGGTGTTCGGAAATG